TCGACAGACATTGGTCATTTCTTGACCTCTAGCAGTGAATTAGCTAGGAAATCAACAACTGGTTTTAGTCTGAATTTGAAAAAACTTGCTTTAATATCCGAACAAAGAAGATTTGATTCAGAAAATCAAACAAAATGTTTGAAATTTCTATTCGATGCAATTACAACCGATCCAAATAATCAAACAATTCAAAATAAATCTATTGGAATAGAAGAAATCGGTAAAAAGATTCCTCGACGGTCATACAGATTGATCGATTCTTTTGAAGAGCGGGAGGAGGAAAATGAGGAAGAATCAACAGAAAATCATGGAATTCGTTCAAGAAAAGCCAAACGTGTGGTAATTTATACTAATAAGGATCAAAATACCAATACTCATACTAGTACCAGTACTAATAGTGATCAAGTCGAAGAGGTGGCTTTGATACGTTACTCGCAACAATCAGATTTTCGTCGGGATATAATAAAAGGATCCATGCGCGCTCAAAGACGTAAAATAGTTACTTGGGAAATGTTTCAAGCAAATGCGCATTCCCTACTTTTTTTGGACAGAATAGACAAAACCTTTTCTTTTTCTTTTGATATCTCCCGAACAATGAATCTAATTTTTAGAAATTGGATAGATACAGGACCGAAATTCAACACTTCGGATTCTGAGGAGGAAGAGGCAAAAGAAAAGGAGAAAAAAAGTGAAGATAAAAAAGAGGAGAATGAACGGATAGCAATAGCAGAAACTTGGGATACTATTATATTTGCTCAAGCAATAAGAGGTACTATGTTAGTAACCCAATCGATTCTTAGAAAATACATCATATTGCCTTCATTGATAATAGCTAAAAACCTCGGCCGTATGTTATTATTTCAATTCCCTGAGTGGTACGAGGATTTGAAGGAATGGAATAGAGAAATGCATATTAAATGCACCTATAATGGTGTTCAATTATCAGAAACAGAATTTCCGAAGGACTGGTTAACAGATGGTATTCAGATAAAAATCCTATTTCCTTTCTGTCTGAAACCCTGGCGCAGATCCAAATTACGATCCCATCATAGAGATCCAATCAAAAAGAAAGGGAAAAAAGAAAATTTTTGTTTTTTAACAATCTGGGGAATGGAAACCGACCTACCTTTTGGTTCTCCCCGAAAACAACCTTCCTTTTTTGAACCCATTTATAAAGAACTCGAAAAAAAAATTAGAAAAGTAAAAAAAAAATGTTTTCTAGTTCTAAGAGTTTTCAAAGAAAAAACAAAACAGTTTATAAAGGTCTCAAAAGAAAAAACAAGATGGATTATCAAAACGGTTCTATTTTTAAAAAGACTAATAAAAGAGTTTGTAAACGTAAATACAATTTTCTTATTTGGATTGAAGAAAGTAAAAGTATATGAACCGACTGAAAATGGAAAAGATTCCATAACCATAATCAGTAAGAAAATTGTTCCTGAATCGACCATTCGAATTAGATTCATGGATTGGGCAAATTATTCACTGACAGAAAAAAAAAGGAAAGATCTGTCCGATAGAACAACCCTAATCAGAAATCAAATAGAAAGGGTTGCAAAAGACAAAAGAAAAATCTTTCTAACTCCGGATATAAATATTAGTCCTAAAGATACAAGTTGTGGTGATAAAAGATCGGAATCGCAGAAACATATTTGGCAGATATCAAAAAGAAGAAGTAACAGATTCATATTCATACGTAAATGGCACTATTTTTTGAAATTTTTCAACGAAAGAATATACATAGATATCTTTCTATGTACTGTTAATATTTCCAGAGTCAATGTACAACTTTTCCTTGAATCAACAAAAAAGATTATCGATAAATACATTTACAATGATGAAAAAAATAAAGAAGGGATTGATGAAACAAATCAAAAAAAAATTCACTTTATTTCGACTATCCAAAAGTCTCTTTCTAATATTAGTAATAATGAATCACAGATTTCTTGTGACCTATATTCCTTTTCCCAAGCATCTGTATTTTACAAATTATCACAAATCCAAGTTATTAACAAGTATCATTTGAGATCTCTACTTCAATATCGCGAAGCATATCTTATTCTTAAGGATAGAATAAGGAATTATTTTGGAACACAAAGAATATTTGATTCCAAATCAAGGCATAAAAAACTTCCGAATTCTGGAATGAATGAATGGAAAAACTGGTTAAGGGGTCATTATCAATACAATTTATCTCAGACTAGGTGGTCTAGATTAGTACCACAAAAATGGCGAACTAGGGTCAATCGGCGTCGTACGATTCAAAATAAAGACTCAAAAAAGAATTCATATGAAAAAGACCAATTCATTCATTACGAGAAAAAAAATGATTATGAAGTGAATTCATTGCCGAGTCAAAAAGAAAAATTAAAAAAAAACTACAGATATGATCTTTTTTCATATAAATATATTAGTTATGGGGATAGGAAAGACTCATATATTTATCCATCCTCATTACAAGTAAACGAGGACCGAGAGATTCCAGATAATTACAACACACCTAAAATTGAACCATTTTATGTACTGGAAGATATATCTATTAGTGATTATCTAGGAGAAGAGTATATTATTGGTACGAGTAAAAGTACGGATAGAAAATATTTGGAGTGGAAAATTTTCGATTTCTTTCTTAGAAAGAATATCGATATTGAGGCCTGGACCGATACGGATACCGGGACCAACATTAATAAAATTACTAAGACCGAGACTGATTATTATCAAATGATTGATAAGAAAGATCTTTTCTATCTCACGATTCATCAAGAAATCAACCCACCCAATCAAAAAAAAAACTTTTTGGATTGGATGGGAATGAATAAAGAAATGCTATATCGTCCCATATCAAATCCGGAATCTTGGTTCTTCTCAGAATTTGTGCCACTTTATGATACATATAAGATCAAACCGTGGATTATACCAATCAAATTACTTCTTTTAAATTTGAATGGAAATGAAAACATTAGTGAAAACAAAAACATCAATGGAAATCAAAAAAAGGATCTCCGTATATCATCTAATCCAAAAGAATATCTTGAATTAGAGAATCGAAATCAAGAAGAAAAAGAACAGCTTGGCCAAGGAAATATTGGCTCAGACGCACGAAAACGACAAAAAGATTTTGAAAAGGATTACACGGAATCAGACATTAAAAAACGTGGAAAGAAAGGACAACCCAAGAGTAACAAGAAAGCAGAACTAGAGTTCTTCCTGAAAAGATATTTGCTTTTTCAATTGAGATGGGATGATCCTTTGAATCAAAGAATGTTCAATAATGTTAAGGTATATTGTTTCCTGCTTAGACTAATAAATCCAAAGGAAATTGCTATATCCTCTATTCAAGGAGGAGAAATGCGCCTGGATGTAATGTTGATTCAGAAGAATCTAACTCTTACAGAATTGATAAAAAAGGGCATATTGATTATCGAACCGGTGCGTCTGTCTATAAAATGGGATAGACAATTTATTATGTATCAAACCATAGGTATTTCATTGGTCCATAATAATAAATGCCAAACTAATGGAAGATACCGAGAAAAAAGATATGTTGATGAGAATTATTTCAATGGATCCATTGCACAACATAAAAAGATGCTTGTGAATAGAGACGAAAATCATTATGATTTGCTTGTTCCTGAAAATATTCTATCCCCTAGGCGTTGTAGAGAATTGAGAATTCTAATTTGTTTCAATTCCGGAAATAGGAATGTTATGGATAGAAATCCGGTATTTTTCAATGACAACAATGTAAGGAACTGTGGGCAATTTTTGGATGAGGACAAGCATATTGATACCGATATAAATAAATTCATTCAATTCAATTTGTTTCTTTGGCCCAATTATCGATTAGAGGATTTAGCTTGTATGAATCGCTACTGGTTTGATACCAATAATAGCAGCCGTTTCAGTATGTCAAGGATACATATGTATCCACGATTCGGAATTAGTTGATGGTTGGTACATTTCCTATATATCAGGTGTCGTATCCGGTATATGAATGTACACACACGCTGTGTTACATTCTGATACATGATACCGATTCAATAACGTATCAATTGGATTGAATCTAGAAATGATTCGGCAGAATCTTCTTAGGTCAAAATCATTTTCTTTTGTGCGTGCAGAAATTGCCCTTCTATCGAATCAAATTTAAAATTGTACTTACAATTCATTTTAATTTAATTTTTATTTGATTTGAGAGAATAAAGTAATATATGAATAAATCCAGATTATTGGGTGTATCAGATCGAAATAACTGGCATTATTATTATTCCTGATTGGTAAAATCCATATCTGTGGAAAAAAAAAAGAGAGAAAATTGATTTTTATGGTTATGGTCAAAAATTCATTCATCTCAGTTATTCCGAAAGAAGAAAAAAACAAAGGGTCTGTTGAATTTCAAGTAATCAATTTCACCAATAAGATACAGAGACTTACTTCACATTTTGAATTGCACAGAAAAGATTATTTATCTCAGATAGGTTTGCGGAAAATTCTGGGAAAACGTCAACGACTGCTGGCTTATTTGTCAAAGAAAAATAGAGTGCGTTATAAAAAATTAATCGATCAGTTAGATATTAGGGAACCAAAAACTCGTTAATTTGAAGATTGTTTGAATTCTTTGGTTTATTAGATCTTGAATTTTGATGAACCTCATTTATTTCGTATTCGGCAATTCATAGAATAATGGATCGGAGAAGAAAACGTATGAATGTACCGGCTACAAGAAAAGACCTCATGATAGTTAATATGGGTCCTCACCACCCATCAATGCATGGTGTTCTTCGACTTATCGTTACTCTAGATGGTGAAGATGTTATTGACTGCGAACCTGTATTGGGTTATTTACACAGAGGGATGGAAAAAATTGCGGAAAACCGAACAATTATACAATATCTTCCTTATGTAACACGTTGGGATTATTTAGCTACTATGTTCACAGAGGCAATAACGGTAAATGCACCAGAACAATTAGGAAATATTCAAGTACCCAAAAGAGCCAGCTATATCAGAGTAATTATGCTGGAGCTGAGTCGTATAGCTTCTCATTTATTATGGCTTGGACCTTTTATGGCGGATATCGGTTCACAGACTCCCTTCTTCTATATTTTCAGAGAAAGGGAATTGATATATGACCTATTCGAAGCTGCCACAGGTATGCGAATGATGCATAATTATTTCCGTATCGGGGGAGTCGCTGCTGATCTACCTCATGGCTGGATAGATAAATGTTTGGATTTCTGCGATTATTCTTTAACAGGAGTTGTTGAATATCAAAAGCTTATTACGCAAAATCCCATTTTTTTGGAACGAGTTGAAGGGGTGGGCATTGTTGGTGGGGAGGAAGCAATAAATTGGGGTTTATCGGGACCAATGCTACGAGCTTCCGGAATCCAATGGGATCTTCGTAAAGTTGATCATTATGAGTGTTACGATGAATTCGATTGGGAAGTCCAGTGGCAAAAAGAAGGAGACTCATTAGCTCGTTATTTAGTACGAATCAATGAAATGACGGAATCCATAAAAATTATTCAACAGGCTCTAGAAGGAATTCCGGGGGGGCCCTATGAGAACTTAGAAGTTCGACGCTTTGATAGAGCAAGGGATTCCGAATGGAATGATTTTGAATATCGATTCATTAGTAAAAAGCCTTCTCCCACTTTTGAATTGTCGAAACAAGAACTTTATGTGAGAGTAGAAGCCCCAAAGGGAGAATTGGGAATTTTTCTGATAGGGGATAATAGTGTTTTTCCCTGGAGATGGAAAATTCGTCCACCGGGTTTCATCAATTTGCAAATTCTTCCTCAGCTAGTTAAAAGAATGAAATTGGCTGATATCATGACGATACTAGGTAGTATAGATATCATTATGGGAGAAGTTGATCGTTGAAATGATAATTGATACGACAGAAGTACAAGCTATCAATTCTTTTTCCAGATCGGAATCCTTAAAAGAGGTCATAGACCTCTTATGGCTGCTTGTCCCCATTTTTACTCCTGTATCGGGAATCACAATAGGCGTACTCGTGATTGTGTGGTTAGAAAGAGAAATATCTGCAGGGATACAACAACGTATCGGGCCTGAATATGCCGGCCCCTTGGGAATTCTTCAAGCTCTAGCAGATGGGACCAAACTACTTTTGAAAGAGGATCTTCTCCCGTCTAGAGGAGATATTCGTTTATTCAGTATGGGACCATCTATAGCGGTCATATCAATTCTACTAAGCTATTCAGTAATTCCTTTTGGCTATCGCCTTGTTCTAGCCGATCTCAGTATAGGCGTTTTTTTATGGATCGCTATTTCCAGTATTGCTCCTATTGGACTTCTTATGTCAGGATATGGATCGAATAATAAATATTCCTTTTCAGGTGGTCTACGAGCTGCTGCTCAATCTATTAGTTATGAAATACCATTAACTCCGTGTGTGTTATCAATATCTCTACGTGTGATTCGTTGGAACATGAACCTTTACCCCTTTCCTGGAAATAAAGGAAAGGGGTTGGATGTGTTGAATAGATACCTTTCTCTTTTTATTCATCATTCGGGTCGATGAGTTAAACCAGATAGTTATATGAGTGAAACAAAACAGCTTATGAATTTGCAGTAAGAAGATTGATTCTCATTCCCTATGTACGAGAGTAAAGTGGAAGTAAACACAAGCGGTCGAAACTGTTTACCCCAAGATTGGTTGATTAGTCATCATGACTTGAAGCGGGTGCAAAGGATCAACTGTATGGAGTTTCTACTATATGTATGTTGTTGTATGTTGTGTATGTTGTATGTATTACCATATCGGGGATCAATCAAAAATGAGTGGACGGTTAGGAACACCAAGGTACACAAAGGATTAGTGATGGAGATAATGTAAGGTATCCAAAGGGATATTTCTGCATAACATAAAAGGAATCATAATGAGGGCTTTAAGTTCGTAGAAATGATCAAGCAGTACTTCCTCACGATTCCGATCCAGAGTATGCTTCTATCCACTGATTAAATAAATGACTGTCGAGAACGAAGTAATCCTTTGATTTTATTTTTTAGAAACCCCCTTTCTGAGTGAGAAAGAAGAACAGGAACGAAAGAAATGGAATGCAATAGGAAAACTGAATAATAAGAGATCTTTGTTTATTCTTTCTTTCCTCAATCCTATCTATATTCATACGGATAGAATTCTTATAATGATTCATCAACTATAACTCATGAATTAGTGTCTAATTATTTTTCGTACGAAAGATATGGGTCGAAATATCTATTGAAACAACGAGTATTTTATGGAAGGATTAAGTTATTACTGAACTAAAAGAATTCTAATTCTAATTAGAAAATAAAGGATGAGATCAATTCGGAAGCGCTTTTTTTTATTATGGCGGACGGAATTCCATTGGTCTAATTCGGGACTCTTCGATGCATCTTTTCTTTACTCTATCGACACTACAAACATGTCGAAATGAACCAGTCCTTAGATTTATTTGTGGCCATCGAGGAGCCGTATGAAGCTGAGGTCTCATGTGCGGTTCTGGAATAGCGATGGGAATAGTGATGTTATCATCGACTATGATTATCTAACAGTTCAAGTACAGTTGATATAGTTGAGGCACAGTCAAAATATGGGTTTTGGGGGTGGAATCTGTGGCGTCAACCTATAGGGTTTATAGTTTTTCTAATTTCTTCCTTAGCGGAATGTGAGAGATTACCTTTTGATTTACCAGAAGCAGAGGAGGAATTAGTAGCAGGTTATCAAACCGAATATTCAGGTATTAAATCTGGTTTATTTTACGTTGCTTCTTACCTAAATCTACTAGTTTCTTCATTATTTGTAACAGTTCTTTACTTGGGCGGGTGGAATCTATCTATTCCGTACATATTCATTCCTGAACCTTTCGGAATAAATAAAACGGGTGGAGTCTTTGGAATGACAATTGGTATCCTTATTACATTAGCTAAAGCTTATTTGTTCCTGTTCATTCCTATCACAACAAGATGGACTTTACCTAGGATGAGAGTGGACCAACTATTAAACCTTGGGTGGAAATTTCTTTTACCTATTTCTCTAGGTAATCTATTATTAACAACTTCTTCCCAACTCGTTTCGCTATAACAGAATATGATATTCTAGATTCATAACCTATCTAGAGCAAGAGAAAGAAACATCAAATTATTCATGGATATCCACGATATGTTCCCTATGGTGACTGGGTTCATGAATTATGGTCAACAGACAATACGAGCTGCAAGGTACATTGGTCAAAGTTTCATGATTACCTTATCTCACGTGAATCGTTTACCTGTGACTATTCAATATCCTTATGAAAAATCGATCACATCGGAGCGTTTTCGTGGTCGAATCCACTTTGAATTTGATAAATGCATTGCTTGTGAAGTATGTGTTCGGGTATGCCCCATAGATCTACCCGTTGTTCATTGGAGATTGGAAACGGATATTAGAAAGAAACGATTGCTTAATTATAGTATTGATTTTGGAATCTGTATATTTTGTGGTAATTGTGTCGAGTATTGTCCAACAAACTGTTTATCAATGACTGAAGAATATGAACTTTCTACTTATGATCGTCACGAATTGAATTATAATCAAATTGCTTTGGGTCGGTTACCAATGTCAGTAATTGGAGATTACACAATTCGAACAATTACGAATTCGACTCAAATAAAAATACCCAGGGGTAAACCTCTTGATTCAAAAACGATTACCAATTACTAAGATTCCGTTTTGATCTAAAGTAAAAGTAAAGGAGTGAGGCTTCTTTCATTTTGCTAGGTCAGTAACTACAAATCATAACTATTGATTGGTGAGAATCAAGGATTGATTTTGATTTAGAATGGATTATCTGTGATGATTTCAAAATATAAATATACAATTCCGAACTACTCTTTCAGATACAGTAGCGGGATTGATCCAATAACTGTATCTTATCTATATCAATCCACACCCCTTTAGGATTCAATTAGGAGCGTACCATATACAAGAAAAAAAATAAGGTAACCTCTTTTTTCTTGGATCGGTTAGTAAGTTTATGAAATATTTCGATTTATTTATCTCTTATTTTACACATAATGGATTTACCTGGACCAATACATGATATTCTTTTAGTATTTCTGGGATCAGGTCTTATATTAGGAGGTCTGGGGGTGGTCTTACTTACCAATCCAATTTATTCTGCTTTTTCATTGGGATTGGTTCTTGTTTGTATATCCTTATTCCATATTCCATCTAACTCCTATTTTGTAGCTGCTGCACAACTCCTTATTTACGTAGGAGCTGTAAATGTTTTAATCATATTTGCTGTGATGTTCATGAATGGTTCAGAATATTACAACGATTTCTATCTTTGGACCGTTGGGGATGGGGTCACTTCACTGGTTTGTACAAGTATTCTTTTTTCACTAATTACTACTATCTCGGATACGTCGTGGTACGGGATTATTTGGACTACAAGATCAAATCAGATTATAGAGCAGGACCTAACAAGTAACGTTCAACAAATTGGGATTCATTTATCAACAGATTTTTACCTTCCATTTGAACTCATTTCTATAATTCTTTTAGTTGCTTTGATAGGTGCAATTGCTATGGCCCGGCAGTAAAGTAATAAGTAATAAATACTTAGATCCAAAATAAAATAAATAAAGTGTTGTTTTGTTCTATGTTATCACATTTATTTTCCTTCAGTTCCGTTTTCATATTCTATTGTTCATATATGAAATTGAAAGGGGTTTAGTTCGATCCATTACTAATACCTTACTTTGTTTCATACTTAATTTAGATTCTAATCAAATCGGGGAAATTGTTGTTCATATTGAAATGAATCGAGATTGATGAGGAGTTGGTCAATGATGGCCGAACATGTACTTATTTTGAGTGCCTATTTATTTTCTATCGGTATTTATGGATTGATCACAAGCCGAAACATGGTTAGAGCACTTATGTGTCTTGAACTTATACTGAATGCGGTTAATATAAATCTCGTAACATTTTCTGATTTGTTTGATAGTCGTCAATTAAAAGGAGATATTTTCTCGATTTTTGTTATAGCTATTGCAGCCGCTGAAGCAGCTATTGGGCCGGCTATTGTTTCATCGATCTATCGTAACAGAAAATCAACTCGTATCAATCAATCGAATTTGTTGAATAAATAGTATTAATGATATAAATAAAGACAGATATCTACAATATATTCACTAATTTAGAACTAGCATGTATGATTCGTATGACCATGTTTGTTGAAACGTAAGAAATCAAAGTATCTTGGCCCTTGCTCATGAACAGATCCAGAAATAGATTGATTCTAAAAAAAATTCTGGTAAACCACTGATTCGTCTGGCGTCTACAACATAATATATATATATATATAATTCAATTACTACTGAAGCCGGATCGAAAATTCATAAAGTTCAAAAAATTTATAGATCCAATGTCACATTCAGTAAAGATTTATGATACATGTATAGGGTGTACTCAATGTGTACGAGCCTGTCCCACAGATGTATTGGAAATGATACCCTGGGACGGATGTAAAGCTAAACAAATTGCTTCTGCTCCAAGAACAGAGGACTGTGTAGGTTGTAAGAGATGTGAATCCGCTTGTCCAACAGACTTCTTGAGTGTTCGGGTTTACTTATGGCATGAGACAACTCGCAGCATGGGTCTAGCTTATTGATACGTTCTAGAAAAATCCACTTGAATCCATTTGATTCCTCTTTACCGACAAAAACCCGTACTCGAGAAATTATTCCGAGCACGGGTTTTTCTGGTCAAAGTCTATCTTGTCTTTACCACGAGTTATTTTCCTTGGTTAACAATAATTGTTGTTTTGCCGATATCCGCGGGTTCGTCAATTTTCTTTCTTCCTCGTAGAGGGAATAAAAATAAGGTGGTTCGGTGGTATACTATTTGTATATGCTTATTAGAACTCCTTCTAACGACCTATGCGTTCTGTTATCATTTCCAATTGGACGATCCATTAATCCAATTAGAGGAGGCTTATATATGGATAAATACTTTTGATTTTCACTGGAGACCAGGAATCGATGGACTTTCCATAGGACCCATTTTACTGACGGGATTCATCACTACTTTAGCTACTTTAGCGGCTCGGCCAGTTACTAGAGATTCGCGATTGTTCCATTTCCTGATGTTATCAATGTACAGTGGTCAAATAGGATCATTTTCCTCTCGAGACCTTTTACTTTTTTTCCTCATGTGGGAGTTAGAATTAATTCCCGTTTACCTACTTCTATCCATATGGGGAGGGAAGAAACGTCTGTACTCAGCTACAAAGTTTATTTTGTACACAGCGGGGGGTTCTATTTTTCTCTTAATGGGAGTTCCGGGTATGGGTTTATATGGCTCCAATGAACCAACATTAAATTTTGAAACATTAGCCAATCAATCGTATCCTTTGGGATTGGAAATAATATTCTATTTTGGCTTCCTTATTGCTTATGCTGTCAAATCGCCGATTATACCCCTACATACATGGTTACCAGATACCCATGGAGAAGCACATTACAGTACATGTATGCTTCTAGCGGGAATCTTATTAAAAATGGGAGCATATGGATTGGTTCGGATCAATATGGAATTATTACCCCATGCTCATTCTATATTTTCTCCCTGGTTGATGATAGTAGGAGCGATTCAAATAATCTATGCAGCTTCAACTTCTTTCGGTCAACGCAATTTAAAAAAGAGAATAGCCTATTCCTCCGTATCTCATATGGGTTTCACACTTATAGGAATTGGTTCCATAACCGATACGGGAATCAATGGAGCCATTTTACAAATAATCTCTCATGGATTTATTGGTGCTGCACTTTTTTTCTTGGCAGGAACGAGTTACGATAGAATACGTCTTGTTTATCTCGACGAAATGGGAGGAATAGCTATCCCAATGCCAAAAATATTTACCATGTTCAGTAGCTTCTCGATGGCTTCTCTTGCATTGCCAGGAATGAGTGGTTTTGTTGCGGAATCAGTAGTATTTTTTGGAATAATTACTAGCCCGAAATATCTTTTAATGCCGAAAATACTAATTACTTTCGTGATGGCAATTGGAATGATATTAACTCCTATTTATTCATTATCTATGTCACGTCGGATGTTCTATGGCTACAAGCTATTCAACGTTCCAAACTCTTATTTTTTTGATTCTGGACCACGAGAACTATTTGTTTCGGTCTGTATCCTTCTACCTGTAATAGGTATTGGTATTTATCCCGATTTCGTTCTCTCGCTATCAATTGACAGGATAGAAGCTATTCTATCTATTTATTTTCATAAATAGTGTTCATCAAAAAGACATTACATTAATGTAAAAGAATCCTGTGATTTTTAAAAGCGTTCACTGTATAATGCAAAGAAAAAAAAAAATGAAGTGAATTTCAGATACCTCTAGAGTTTTTTCGAACCATTTGAATCACTACTTGATTCAAATGGTTCGAAAAAACTTGCACAAACCTTCTTTATATAATATACGGGACGATGTTCCTATGTATTCTTCGGGCCTTTTCTTCAATTAGTTGTTAATGTGAATGAACCATAACTATGTAGTCCTATTCCTAATAGATTGACCCCAAAATAGCATATCCAAATTATAAGAAATCCTATAGAAGCCATAATTGCCGAATCCACACCCTGAAAGTTCTGATTTGTTCTACTATGTAAATAAATCGCGAATATGGTCCAAGTAATAAATGCCCAAGTTTCCTTGGGGTCCCAATTCCAATAAGACCCCCATGCCTCATTAGCCCATACTGCTCCCGAAAGAATACCTATGGTTAAAAAAGTAAACCCTAGACTAATGACACGATAACTACAATGATCTAATTGCTGAGTTAATTGATACCTGTGATAATTTATAAATGAAAGAAAAGAAGTGTTTTGTAAAACACTTCTTTTTTCATTCAAAAAGGAAAATGACCCAATTAATAAATGATTGCTTTTACCAGGAATACCTAGGTTTTTTCGAAATGTAATGACTAAAAGAGCTACGGATAATAACGATCCACATAAAAGAGCTGCATAGCTCAATAACATCATACTTACGTGCATCATTAACCACTGGGATTGTAGAGCAGGTACTAATATTGCAGATTGATGCATTTCAGTTGAAAGACCCGAAGTGGCAAAGCCTTGGGTAAAAATAGCACTTGGCGCGGTTATTGCGCTTAAATAACTTTTCTGGTTCCGTCTTTTAGGAAACATATGAATAATGGAGAAACTCCACGAAAGAAACATTAAAGATTCATATAAATTACTTAACGGCAAATGTCTCGAATAAATCCAACGAGTAACTAATAATCCTGTTATACAGAAAAAGGTAGCCATCATGGCTTTTTCTGACAAATCAAATAGTCCTACGGTTTCATGGACTAATAAGGTCATCAAATGAATCGTAATAACAATTGAAATGATAGAAAAAGAGATGTGAGTTAATATATGTTCTAAAGTCGCAAATATCATAAATTTTTTTTTAGGAGGATATCCCCAATTACGGAGTGGAAATCTGGAATTGAATTCATTATAGGATCTATTGTGCCTTTTTTAGAGGATGCCGCCACTCGGACTCGAACCGAGATGCTCTAGCACTGCTTCCTAAGAGCAGCGTGTCTACCAATTTCACCATGGCGGCTTGATCGAAATAATCATAGTCCATACGATGTTCAATCGTCGAGATTGAGGGATTTAATGCAATCTATTTTAGGAAACGTTAGAATCGACGAATAAAGACCCGTTCAAATAAATATTTAAACGCTCAATAATCCTTAGTATCGTGGCAGAGGGTCATTTTAAACAGCGGGCTTTTCCGTATTATAAGTTCTTCTGGAACAGTTGGAACTAGACGGTTATGCCCTCAGTCCGGGCATAGAACTAAGAATTTTTTTTTCTCATTTTTTGACGATTCATTTCTCAGTTATCTGATTTGATAGATCCGAAATGAAAAAGATTCATTTTTCAATGAACAAAAGAAAACAATATTTTTTATGCATCACAACTTCATCACTACATCCAAAGGATTTCTATAAGTATTTTGATGGTTTGGTATCAAAGATGTATTAATGATTGGGATCTTCATTGTATACATAACATAATTCGTGTGAGGATTTACCAAACCCATTAGGTATTGGACCGGGCATATCATATAACAAAAGAGTTTCAATCTTTATCGGAATTCTACTGTATGTACTTTCACTTAGAAAACTTAGAAAATCAAATTTAAACCGATAAGATCTCTTTATATATAGATTTGAAATCTAATATTAATAGATAAAAAAATTTAGATATTAGATCTAGATATTAGATCTAGATATATCGATTGATCGATCCTCCAGCCCAAACATGGGATAGGATCTATTGGGGTTGGATTACGTAAGATTGACTCATTCTTTGTACATAAATATCGATTAAAATGGGATCCTGGCAGTTTTATTATTTTGTTTTTTTTTTGTTGATGAAACAAGAGGGAGTCCTTGTAGATATGTAGTGATTCAGAGAGCTACAAATCAAAGTTTTAAAATGTATATTTTTATCAATTAGTTTCAATAATCCATTGATTTTTACTATGGATCTTATCCCCGCCTTGCTTTGTAACAAAAAGGGGGGCTCTAACCTCGTTCATACTTGTTTCAGATCTTCCAAAAATCTTAATGATGTATAACTATTGGAGATACATAATCCAATAAACCAACCCCTTCCTAAGAAAAAAAAATAAGAGTTTTGTTATTGTGAAAAATGAATCGATGGGGAAAGTTACAATCCCCATCTCGCGAATTATAAAAATCAACCAATGAAAGGTGAAACCTTGTATTTTGTATCTAACTACTTCTTTCTTTTTTTTTTTCAAACAAAAAAAGAAATCATTTTTAGAACCTAGTATACAGAATAATTCGTATTCTACATACCACAACAGCTAGTTCTATCTCATATTGATGAGTTCAAAACATTAGTTAATGTGAATTCTTCATCTTATAAATCATCCAATTCATCGAGTCATGCCGATTCAGATCATTCCAAGGCTTTATTACTTGTTTGTCGCACAAAAAAACTTTTTGAATGCCCGGTAGAAATAGATTTAGCTAAAGATAAAGCTTTTGCCGCGGCCTGATATCCCCTTCCCTTCCAAATATTTCTACGAATATGCTTTTTTGACAGAGAAGTACGTTTCTTTGGAACCGCCATTTCAAAATAAAAGGGTCACTCATTTTTATAGTTGGATGTGAAAGACATTTATTGTTCAATTCAAAATAGATCGTTCTTTCTATTCACTATTCATTATCTATATTTATATATTTATTCCATAGCCGATACTTATGCTTACTTCATAACAGAGAAAAATAGGGAGACAGATAGACGAGCATCGCATATGGTATCATTAAGGATAAAAAAAGAAATGAAATAGAAGAAAAAAGAAAAAACGATGTGATTTTCAAAGGAATTTTTTTTTTTTCACATCTCCATTACATCCAATGTTCGAAGAAAGAATAATTTGTACTGATTGGTAGCTTCATATCTTTATTCAATCTATATCTACGGGCGGGATCGACTACCGTCGAATCGGCTGCCATTAATAAGAATCAAAAAGGTTCCAATTCATATCTCAGTCTATTTATATATTATATATAAATGTTACATTTAATAATTGACTTAAGAACCCTTTCCTAATTTAGGAAAGCAATAATGAATGTAACCCTTTTCTATTAATTGATCAAGCTCGGAGATAGAGTCCCCATAATTTAAATTTCAATGAAGTAGTTAATCCGTTAAACAATACATTACTTGATAAAATAAAGGGAATTTGAGTAATTTCTCATTTTAGTTCTATGCGAAGTGACAAGTACTATAGGATTGGATTTTTCATAAACATAAGTTTGTTTTATTGGACTAGAAGCCAATCAATTCCACAATGAAAATGAATTAGTTAATGACTCCGAAGAAACTAAATAAAAACTAGGTTTATTGGGTCGAGTTATTGGCGGATCCTATGATACATATCAGAATCAAGTACTTGAATTTTTGGTATCATTCTTTTTCCTTACTATATTGATATAAATATGGATAGAAATCGCCGTAATATTAGAATGATTGAAAATCTCATATTTTTTATCTTAATAAATACCTTCGTTAATAACTAGGTAGTGGCTTTTAACTAGTAACTTGGTTATTTGAAGAATTATAACTTCTTCATTTGAATTTTTGGTTTTTTTTTTCAATAGTTTGGAAAGAATCAAAATAATTAAGAATGAAAAATCATATTTGAGTTCTTTTATATTATATCTTGTATATCTTGATTTTTTTTTATTTATTTGATTATTGCTCCTTCCGGAAGAAATAAGGGCTGGTGAATCGGAAACAATTAATAAGAATAAAAAAAGAAAGTTTGATTTTCTTATGGAACATACATATCAATATGCATGGATCATACCTTTCGCTCTACTTCCAGTTACTATGTCAATAGGGTTGGGACTTCTGCTTGTTCCGACCGCAACAAAAAATCTTCGTCGTATGTGGGCCTTTCCTAGTGTTTCATTGCTAAGTATAGTTATGGTTTTTTCGTCCGATCTGTCTATTCAACAGATAAATGGCAGTTCTATCTATCAACATCTATGGTCTTGGACCATCAATACTGATTTTTCTTTAGAGTTCGGCTACTTGATCGATCCACTTACTTCTATTATGTCAATACTAATCACTACTGTTGGAATCATGGTTCTTATTTATAGTGACAATTATATGTCTCATGATCAAGGATATTTGAGATTTTTTGCTTATATGAGTATTTCCAATACTTCCATGTTGGGATTAGTTACTAGTTCCAATTTGATACAAATTCATATTTTTTGGGAACTAGTGGGAATGTGTTCGTATTTATTAATAGGTTTTTGGTTCACACGACCGGCTGCAGCAAATGCTTGTCAAAAGGCGTTTGTAACTAATCGTGTAGGGGATTTTGGGTTATTATTAGGAATCTTAGGTTTTTATTGGATAACAGGGAGTTTCGAATTTCGGGATTTGTTCGAAATCTTCAATAACCTGATCCGTAATAATGGGATCAACTCTTTATTTGCTACTCTGTGTGCCTCCCTATTATTCGTCGGTGCAGTTGCTAAATCCGCACAATTTCCCCTTCATGTATGGTTACCTGATGCCATGGAGGGGCCTACTCCTATTTCGGCTCTTATCCATGCTGCTACTATGGTAGCAGCAGGCATTTTTCTTGTCGCTCGGCTTCTTCCGCTTTTCACAGTCATACCTTACATAATGAATCTCATTTCTTTGATAGGTGTAATAACGGTACTATTAGGAGCTACTTTAGCTCTTGCTCAAAGAGACATTAAGAGAAGTTTAGCCTATTCTACAATGTCTCAATTGGGTTATATTATGTTAGCCCCAGGGATAGGCTCTTATCGAGCTGCTTTATTCCATTTGATCACTCACGCCTATTCGAAAGCATTATTGTTTTTAGGATCCGGATCAATTATTCATTCA